TTAGCAGACGATATATATATTGGTCTACGATGCATTGCCACTCGAAATAAAGATATTGGAATTGGACTTGTTAATCGATTCATAACCTTTCGAGCACACCCAATATATATTCGAACCCCTTTTACTTGCAGGAGTACATCTTGGATCTGTCAATTATGTTATGGCCGGAGTCCTACTCATGGTGACCTGGTCGAGTTGGGAGAAGCCGTAGGCATTATTGCGGGTCAATCAATTGGGGAACCGGGGACTCAACTAACATTAAGAACTTTTCATACCGGCGGAGTATTCACAGGCGGTACTGCCGAATATGTACGAGCTCCCTCTAATGGAAAAATAAGATTTGATGAGGATTTGGTTCATCCCACACGTACCCGTCATGGGCATCCTGCTTTTCTATGTTTTATAGACTTGTATGTAACTATTGAGAGTCGAGATATTATACATAATGTGAATATTCCAACAAAAAGTTTGATTTTAGTTCAAAATGATCAATATGTAGAATCAGAACAAGTGATTGCCGAGATTCGTGCCGGAACGTCCACTTTTCATTTTCAAGAGAGGGTTCAAAAACATATTTATTCTGAGTCAGAAGGAGAAATGCACTGGAGCACTGATGGCTATCATGCGCCCGAATATACATATAGTAATGTTCATCTATTACCAAAAACAAGTCATTTATGGATATTAGCAGGAGGTCTATGCAGATCCAAGATAGGGTCTTTTTCACTCCACAAGGATCAAGATCAATTTAATACTAATTCTTTTTCTCTCGAAGAAAGATATATCTTCGATCTCTCACTGACTCATGATCAAGTAAAACATAAATTGTTGGATACTTTTGGTAAAAAAGATAGGAAAATTATTGACTATTCAAAACCTTATCGGACCAAGGGTCATTGGAATCTCATAGAGGCTTCTACTTATATTCGTCAAGAGAATTCCTTGGCGAAAAAGCGAAGTAATAGATTCGTGATTCCCTTACAATATGATCAAGAACAAGAAAAAAAGCTAATACCCTGTTTTGGTATTTCGATTAAAATACCTATAAATGGTATTTTACGTAGAAATAGTATTCTTGCTTATTTTGATGATCCGCGATACAGAAGAAGCAGTTCGGGAATTACTAAATATGGGATTTACGAAGTAGATTCCATTGTAAAAAAAGAGAATTTGATTGAGTATCGAGGAGCAAAAGAATTTAGTTCGAAATACCAAATGCAAACGAAAGTAGATCGATTTTTTTTCATTCCCGAGGAAGTGCATATCTTACCCGGATCTTCGCCCATAATGGTCCGGAACAATAGTATCATTGGAGTAGATACACGACTTGCTTTAAATATAAATACAAGAAGTCGAGTAGGTGGATTAGTCCGAGTGGAGAAAAAAAAAAAAAGTATGGAACTGAAAATCTTTTCTGGAGATATTCATTTTTCTGGAGAGGTGGATAAAATATCTAGGCACAGTGGCATTTTGATACCACCAGGAATGGGAAAAAAAGATTCTAAAGGATCAAAAAAATTTAAAAATTGGATCTATGTCCAACGCATTACACCTACCAAAAAAAAGTCTTTTGTTTTGGTTCGTCCCGTAGTAACATATGAAATAGCTGATGGAATAAATTTAGCAACACTTTTCTTTCAGGATCTCTTGCAGGAAAAGGATAATGTCCAACTTCAAATTGTCAATTATATACTTTATGGAAATGGCAAGTCAATTCGAGGAATTTCTCACACAAGTATTCAATTAGTTCGGGCTTGCTTAGTATTGACTTGGGACCAAGAAAAAAAGAGTTCTATAGAAGAAGAGGTTCATGTTTCTTTTGTTGAAATAAGGGCAAATGATCTGCTTCGTTATTTCATCCGAATTGAGTTAGTAAAGTCCACTATTTCGTATACCGAAAAAAGGTATGATACGCCAGGTTCAGGATTGATTTCCAATAATGAATTAGATCGTATCTATAGAAATCCTTTTGATTCCAAGGCAAAGATTCAATCATTTCCCCAACATAAGGGAACTCTTGGTACGTTGTTGAATCGAAATAAGGAATGCCAATCTTTCATAATTTTGTCATCATCCAATTGCTCTCGAATTGGTCCCTTCAATACTTCGAGATATAATAATGCGACAAAAGGATCGGATCCCATGACTCCAATTAGGGATTTGTTGGGTCCTTTAGGTACTATTGTGCCTAAAATAGTAAATCTTCGTTCATCTTACTATTTAAGAACTTATAATCAAGTCTTTTTAAAGAAATATTTTTTACTTGAAAATTTTCAACAGACTTTCCAAGTGCTTCAAGTACTTCCATTTCAATACTGTTTCCTAGATGAAAATAGTAGGATTTATAATCCCGATCCATGCAGTAACATCATTTGGAATTCATTCCATTTGAATTGGTGTTTTCTCCACCACGATTCTTGTGAAGAGGCATGGACAATAATTAGCCTCGGACAATTCCTTTGTGAAAATGCATGTTTATTGAAATATGGATCACGCATAAAAAAATCTGGTCAAATTTTCATTGTTCATGTTGACTCTTTAGTTATAAGATCATCTAAGCCCTATTTGGTCACTCCAGGAGCAACTGTCCATGGCCATTATGGAGAAATCTTTTCTGAAGGAGACACATTAATTACATTTATATATGAAAAATCGAGATCTGGTGACATAACGCAAGGTCTTCCAAAAGTGGAACAAATCTTAGAAGTTCGTTCAATTGATTCAATATCGATGAACCTCGAAAGAAGAGTTGAAGGTTGGGACGAACGTATCCGAAGGATTCTTGGGATCCCTTGGGGATTCTTGATTGGAGCTGAACTAACCATAGCCCAAAGTCGTATCTCTTTGGTTAATAAGATCCAAAAGGTTTATCGATCCCAAGGGGTACAGATCCATAATAGACATATAGAGATTATTGTACGTCAAGTAACATCAAGAGTTTTGGTTTCAGAAGATGGAATGTCTAATGTTTTTTTACCTGGGGAATTTATTGGATTGTTGCGAGCAGAGCGAGCAGGGCGCGTTTTGGACGAAGCGATCTGTTATCGGTCAATCTTATTGGGAATAACGAAGTCATCTCTGAATACTCAAAGTTTCATATCCGAAGCGAGTTTTCAAGAAACTGCTCGAGTTTTAGCAAAAGCTGCTCTACGAGGTCGTATTGATTGGTTGAAAGGCCTGAAAGAGAACGTTGTTCTGGGGGGGATTATACCGGTTGGTACCGGATTCAACAAATTAGTACATCGTTCAAAGCAAGACAAAAACATTCATTTGAAAATGAAAAGGAAGGATCTATTCGAGTTGGAAATGAGAGATATTTTGTTATACTATAGAGAATTATTTTGTTCTTGTGCACCAAACACTTTCCATGAGACATCAGACCAATCATTTACGTAATGTAATTTACTAGTTCTTAACAAGAGGTTCATTCTTTTTACTTTAACTCTCCGGTCCAATTATGGATTTCGTAATCAATGAAATAAAAAATTAAGAATGAAATTCATGGTTTGGGTCGTAGATCAATGGTCAATCCTGGTAGAAGGTTCCGTCGGAACAATTATTTATTTCATAGGGTACTGAATCTCTTTGAAAAAAAAAAAGAAAAAGAGAAAGTGTGGGAAAATGGGAAGACGATATTGGAACATCAATTTGGAAGAAATGATGGAAGCAGGAGTTCATTTTGGTCATGGTACTAATAAATGGAATCCTAGAATGGCTCCTTACATCTCTGCAAAGCGTAAGGGTATTCATATTACAAATCTTACTATAACTGCTCGTTTTTTATCAGAAGCTTGCGATTTAGTTTTTGATGCAGCAAGTAGGGGAAAAAAATTCTTAATCGTTGGCACCAAAAAGAAAGCAGCGGATTTAGTAGCATCAGCAGCAATAAGGGCTCGATGTCATTATGTTAATAAAAAATGGCTTGGTGGTATGTTAACGAATTGGTATACTACAGAAACAAGACTTCAGAAGTTCAGGGACTTAAGAACAGAACAAAAGATGGGGAAATTCAATCGTCTCCCCAAAGGAGATGCAGCAATGTTGAAGAGAAAGTTATCTACCTTGCAAGCATATCTGGGTGGGATCAAATATATGACGGGATTGCCCGATATTGTAATTATCGTTGATCAGCAAGAAGAATATACGGTTCTTCGAGAATGTTCCCTTTTGGGTATTCCGACGATTTGTTTAATTGATACAAATTGTGACCCAGATATTGCAGATATTTCTATTCCGGCCAACGATGATGCTATAGCTTCGATTCGATTGATTCTTACCAAATTAGTATCTGCAATTTGTGAGGGCCGTTCAAGTTATATAAAAAAGGGTTGATTATCTTATCATTACTCTTATCATTAAGAAGAATAAAGAAGAAGATTAGTTTGTTTTTGGTGAACTCTCTTTGATTGTTACTATTTTGGTTTGCATCTTTTGGAGTTTGAACTATGTTTTGACTATCAAATAATATTGAAAATAGATGAATTGAGAAAGAAATGGTTGAATCAAAATAATTACTTTTTTGAAGTTCGATTTCTGTTAGAGGACAATATGAATGTTATACCATGTTCCATTAAAACACTCAAAGGGTTATATGATATATCAGGTGTAGAAGTAGGCCAACATTTATATTGGCAAATAGGAGGTTTACAAATTCATGCCCAAGTACTTATCACTTCTTGGGTTGTAATTGCTATCTTATTAGGTTCAGTCATCATAGCTGTTCGGAATCCACAAACCATTCCGACCGACGGTCAGAATTTCTTCGAATATGTCCTTGAATTTGTTCAAGACTTGAGCAAAACTCAGATTGGAGAGGAGTATGGTCCTTGGGTTCCTTTTATAGGAACGATGTTCCTATTTATTTTTGTTTCTAACTGGTCAGGCGCTCTTTTACCTTGGAAAATCATAAAGTTACCTCATGGAGAGTTAGCTGCGCCCACGAATGATATAAATACTACTGTTGCTTTAGCTTTACCCACGTCAGTGGCATATTTCTATGCGGGTCTTAGTAAAAAAGGATTGGGATATTTCGGGAAATACATTCAACCAACTCCAATACTTTTACCAATTAATATTCTAGAAGATTTCACCAAACCTTTATCTCTTAGTTTTCGACTTTTTGGGAATATATTGGCTGATGAATTAGTGGTTGTTGTTCTTGTTTCTTTAGTGCCTTCAGTAGTTCCTATACCTGTCATGTTTCTTGGATTATTTACAAGCGGTATTCAAGCTCTTATTTTTGCAACTTTGGCTGCGGCTTATATAGGTGAATCCATGGAGGGTCATCATTGACTAACTTTTGAAATAGTCTAGTCTTTTTTGAAGCTTATCCCAAATAAAGCAATGCGGGGGGTTCCATATAATCCACTGAGTTGTAGAATAAAATGCAAAAAGCTACATTTATGTATATATCAAGAAAGAAAGAAGGGTTGGGGATCTTACTACATATATGTAATGCTTATGAGTATCAATCTTTGTGTATGTTTTGAATAATGGTTCCAGAATACAATTTAATAGAATAAAAAGTGCAGGTAATTTACGTTATGGAAGAATAAAAGTATATGCTATTTACTAGTTAGATAGTAATGACCCCTATCTCTTTTTTTCTAGTCCACTGCATTTATATGGATTCCCATATTAGTCCTTTTTCTATTTTGTCTGTGATTGTGAATTGAATGAAAGAGAAAGAATAGAATAGTTTATAAACAAGGAAATGCAATTACTAAAACTATATACATATCTATTTACATAAGGTCATAAGGTAGAAAGGAAAAATGATATCTCGAAGTAGTTCTGACAATTCAGTAATATTCTGAATTCCATTTGGAGCTTTTAGTTACTTCGACCTGAGAAGTAGAAAAAGAAGTAGATTAAGTACTAATTCATTGGTTGGTTGTATCATTAATCATTTCTTTTTTTGGTGCGAGGAACTTACCATGAATCCACTTATTTCTGCTGCTTCCGTTATTGCTGCTGGATTGGCTGTAGGGCTTGCTTCTATCGGACCTGGGGTTGGTCAAGGAACTGCTGCGGGCCAAGCCGTAGAAGGTATTGCGAGACAACCAGAAGCAGAGGGTAAAATACGAGGTACTTTATTGCTGAGTCTGGCTTTTATGGAAGCTTTAACTATTTATGGACTGGTCGTGGCATTAGCTCTTTTATTTGCAAATCCTTTTGTTTAATGTTTAAGTAGAATAAAAATGTAAAAAAAAAAAAAGAAGAATAAAAACATAACCATAACTAATAAATTTGAGAATTCTCAAATTCCATTAAGATTAAGAATAATAAGCGGAGTGATACAAAAAGAACTCTGTTCTTTTTTAGTCCTATCTATAAAGGGAGAGCATATGAAAAATATAACCGATTCTTTTGTTTCCGTGGGGCACTGGCCATCCGCTGGGAGTTTCGAGTTTAATACCGATATTTTAGCAACAAATCCAATAAATCTAAGCGTAGTGCTAGGTGTATTGATTTTTTTTGGAAAGGGAGTGTGTGCGAGTTGTGTATTTCAAGAATAGGTTGGATTTCACCGGCTGCACTTTCTTTATATTATTTTTTATAGCATAAATAGGAACAAAGGGTGCACAATCTCGACGAATTACTTCGGAATTGGATTTCATTAAGAAATCATATGTAAGAACCATAGCATTTCGTAACTAATTGGTAAATGAACTTTGATTCTCTTCTCTATCAACCAATAATGTTGAGGTCTTTTACATGGTTAAAGATAAATTGTTTGAAGTCCAGGCACAGCATAACATGGTACTCTTTCTACCGCTACGTTAGTACCAAAAAGGTTTAAAAATGATAAAAAGAAAAAAGGAAGAATTGGGAATTTATCCGATGTAGAACACTCATATGGATAAAATTCTTTGAACCATTAACTGGGAAGATGGATCCCCCTTTTTTGTCCACTGCCGAATCGACGACCTATGTATTGTATTTGTATAAAAAAGATAATTTTTTGGATGAAAAAAATAGAAATATCATTCTAATAATAATGAGAATGAAGTTCAGAATTCTATTCTATTAGAATCTTTTTTTTTTATTTTTGTTTTTGGAAATAAGCTGTAAATAAAGAAACAACATTGCTGACAATTTTTTATTTTTTGTCTGGTCTAAAGAGTCCTCCTAGAGATTCTGATGTTAGATCAGTTTCGATATCTTTGAATACGAACGAACAGAAAAGAGAGGATAGGCTCAAAAATATGGGAATGCCCATCAATCAAAGAAAAGAAACAATTGAGCGTGAGAGCCAAATGAATCGAAAGATTCATGTTTGGTTCGGGAAGAGATATGATAGTTGTGAAATGAATGGAAAGATAATCTACTTTCATTAAATGATTTATTAGATAAGCGAAAACAGAGGATCTTGAGTACTATTCGAAATTCAGAAGAATTACGTAGAGGAGCTATTGAACAGCTCGAAAGAGCTCGGGTTAGATTACGGAAAGTGGAAATCAAAGCAGATGAGTATCGAACGAATGGATATTCTGAGAT